CCGGGTTGGGGACTTTTTGTGCTCACCCAATCTTCCAGCGGTCAGACGCTGGGTTGTGTATCTTGTCTGGTTTAGGATTACAAGTTGTGCATAGGATGCTCGCGCGTTGCGAGGGCACTTTATAATGAGCTTGAAGGTAGCGTTGTAACTTGTATACAGGCGAGTGGTTAAGTCTACTTATAGTAGAAAGGGGGCATGTAGCAGGGTGGTCAGGAAGTAGTTTAGTAGAATTTTGGCTTTGGGGGCCAGAGGCAGGAGTTAAACCCTTCTCTTCCTGAGGTGGTTACTGTAGTTGAATACAACGGTGGTTTTTCACTTCACTGGTCTCGGTTAAAATCCGGGCAGAAACTATGACTTATGGTATTTGATTAATCTTATTTTGCTTCGTAGCGGGCTTAGTTGCAGTGGCTTCAAATCCTTCACCCTACTTCGCAGCTCTTGGGCTAGTGGTGGTGGCCGGTGTTGGTTGTGCAGCATTGGTTTCTTCAGGAGGATCATTTCTGCCTCTCGCTCTGTTCCTAATTTACTTGGGAGGAATACTGGTTGTTTTTGCATATTCTGCTGCCCTTGCAGCTGAGCCCCACCCTGAAAGCTGGGGAAGTGGCCCAGTGTTGGTGAGTATGGCCGTATTGGTAGTAGGAGTCGGGATAGTGTGCATACCCTTTGTGCCAGGTTGGTATGAAGGTTCTTGGTTAGGTGTTGATGAATCTGGTGGAATAGAGGTTGTTCGTGGTGATATGGCTGGTGTTGGTTTGATGTATGGGTCGGGTGGTGGTCTTTTAGTCTCTGCGGCGGGCGCACTTTTATTAGCGTTGTTTGTAGTATTAGAGCTGACCCGGGGGTTGTCCCGGGGTGCGTTGCGGGCTGTATAAGGTGAGAGATTTGTTTCCGCATTAACCTATATAATTAAGAAAGTGTCAGATTGGCTATGTGGTTGACTTGAAATCAGCTTATGAGGGTTCGACTCCCCCCTTTCTTGGAGGACGGGGTGGTCGAGTGTTTAGGCGGTGGGTTGTAGCTCCACCAACGGAGGTTTAATTCCTTCTCCCGTCAAGTCCTGGGGTGTTAACACGTTGGATTGCAAATCCGAAGAGGCGGGTCAACAGCCCGCCAGGGCTTAATAATAAAGCCTTAGCTTAAGTTAAAGTGCCTGTCTTGCGGTCAGGAGATGCGGATTAAATTTCCGTAGGTTTTAGCGTTTAGAAGGTGGTGTAGTGGAAGCACAAGGAGTTTTGATCTCCTCAGGTCAGGTTCGAATCCTCTCCTTCTAAGTTTTAGTGTAGGTGCCGGGTTTAATGGGGGGGGTAGGGGGGGGTAAACCATCCAAGGTTCCAAAGGGGAAACGATAGATGTATATGCACCTGATATCAATTTGTGTTATTCTTGTTTGAATGTCTTTCACCATTCACCATTATCGCTCGGTCAGTCAGAATTTGTCCGCCCTTGTCTCTCTTACTTATGATCATGGGCGCGTAAAGTGAAAGGATAAGAGAAAAAAAGGAACCAAATGCCCTTTAGAGTGAGCGCCCGGCTTGGTGGGTAACGAAGTGATGGTTAACACCATTAACTTATGCAAGCGTCAATGGACGTATGGGGTTTAATGCATTCTTATGTTCCTGAAGTAGGAACCAAATGCCAGGAATAATGTAAGTATTGAAACCCCCACATTTTTTGTCCCTGACCATCAATAAGGCCATGCCTTAAGTTATGTGCTTGTAGCTCGGTTCTTACTGCTCAAATTATTGGAAGGCCCTTATGGGGTCATTTCCTGCCGGGCGTGCCAGTTCTTTGATTTTTGTTGAGTTATCCTTGAGTTTACTTGAAACCTATGATTGTACGCACCCGCTTATTTCCTTTGAGAGCAGTTCATAATTATGCCAAAACTTGTTTGGTTGATATAATTGCATGGTGATAAACCATTGCAAGTTCCGACCTCGGCAGGAGGTGTGGGGACCCATGTTTGGCAGATACCGGTAGAGACACTCGGGAATCTAACCCGAGCCTTCGCCTCGACAAGGCGATGCAATGCGTTACTCGTGCCTCCCGAACAGATGCCAGAATCTGCCAAAATCGAGATGTCAGCAGCTGGGAGGGGTTAAACCTCCGACATCCGGCTTACAAGGCCGGCGCTCTAATCCCTGAGCTACAGGTGCATTCCGAAAGCACGGTTTTGTTCTCTAGTCAGCCAACGGTGGGTACGAAGACCAGGAAGATAGCAAAGTAAACCACTGAGGCGAGCTGTCCAACGAGAATGTAAGGGTCTTCTACTGGCATGCCGCCGATTCATGTCAGAATCAGTACGTCTCCAATAAGAGCTCAGAATAGGGCCTGTGTGAGGGGCCGGAATGTGAGGCTTCGCTGCTTGGAAGTGTGGAGGAAGGGTACTAACATTAAAACTAGAATTGAGAAGAGAAGGGCCAATACGCCTCCTAGTTTATTGGGAATTGACCGAAGAATAGCATAAGCGAATAGGAAATACCATTCGGGCTTGATGTGGGGAGGAGTGACAAGCGGGTTGGCAGGAGTAAAGTTGTCTGGATCTCCTAGGAGGTTTGGCGAGAAGAGTGCTAGAACAACTAGGGTAAGGATTAGCGCTGCGAACCCAAGCAGGTCTTTATATGAAAAGTAGGGGTGGAAGGATACTTTGTCTGTTTCCGAGCTAACTCCTGTAGGGTTGTTCGAACCAGTTTCGTGGAGAAACAAAAGATGGATTACTGTTGCACCTAGAACTACGAAAGGTAGGAGGAAGTGGAATGCGAAGAAGCGAGTGAGGGTGGCGTTGTCGACAGAGAAGCCCCCTCAAATTCACTGGACAAGAGTGTTGCCGACGTAAGGTACCGCTGAGAGCAAGTTAGTGATGACCGTGGCTCCTCAGAAGGACATTTGTCCTCAGGGTAAGACGTAACCCACGAAGGCTGTCATTATTACGAGTAGGAGAAGTACTACCCCGATGTTCCAGGTTTCCTTATAAAGGTAAGAACCGTAGTATAGGCCTCGTCCGATATGTATATAAATGCAAATGAAAAAGAAGGAGGCGCCGTTAGCGTGCATATTTCGGATTATTCAGCCATAGTTGACGTCTCGGCAGATATGGGCAACTGACGAGAACGCAGTAGCGATATCTGAGGTGTAGTGCATAGCTAGAAATAGTCCGGTGGCGATCTGGGCAATGAGGCAGAGCCCTAGAAGGGAGCCAAAGTTTCACCAGGCAGAAATGTTAGAGGGGGCGGGAAGGTCTACTAGTGCTCCGTTTGCAATTTTTAGGAGGGGGTGGGATTTTCGTAGGTTGGTCATTTTGGGTTTATAGTAGTGTGGCAATCATGACTATTGGCGAGGAGAACAGGAATAGTGTCAGGAATGTCTTAACTATTCCTCGCTGAATGTTGCTGACTGCTGAAGCGGAGTTTGTGTTATAGGAGATGACCGCCTTGGGTCCAGATTTTTCTAGTCAAGTTTGGTCAAGTATTTGACCGGCAAGGGTTTGGCCAATAATGAGGCCGGTTTTTGGGCTGAGACGGTGGACGAGGTTGGGGAAATATCCCAATATATTTGAGAAGTTGTGTGGTGAGAGTTTAGGGGTGGTATTAACTTGCCCTGCCGTGAGGGAGGCAAGGTCCAGGGCTACAACGAGGCCAATAATAGTGACTGTAAGTGCAGCTACTTTTAGCTCGAGAGGCATTGATATGATCTGCGTCTTGTTGGAAGTAATATTAGATGTAATAACAAGTCCTGCGATGATGCTCCCTCATGCCAACCGTTTCAAAGGGTTAGCAAGGGCTGGGTCATTTTCATTGATGGGGGCTAATGACGGAAATCGTGGGTGGCCCATAGGCACGTAAAATACGACTCGCAGACTATAAACTGCTGTTAATGAGGTGGCTAACAGGGTTAAGGCTAGAGCCCAGGCATTTAACTCTGAGGTATTGAGGGCCTCAATAATTGCGTCCTTGGAAAAAAATCCGGCCAGGAAGGGCGTACCTGTTAGGGCGAGGGAGCCAATGGTTAGGCAGGAGGACGTAACGGGTGCTAAGTGGTGCATGCCACCCATTTTGCGGATGTCCTGCTCGTCATTAAGGCTGTGAATAATTGAGCCAGAGCATAAGAAAAGTATAGCTTTGAAGAAAGCGTGAGTGCAGATGTGGAGGAAGGCTAATTGAGGTTGATTTAATCCGATAGTCACTATTATAAGTCCAAGCTGACTAGATGTGGAGAAAGCGATGATTTTCTTGATGTCGTTCTGGGTTAGGGCACAAATAGCTGTAAATAATGTGGTTAGGGCTCCTAAGCACAGGCAAAAAGTGAGGGCCGAAGGATTCTGCTCCAGGAGGGGATTTATCCGCAGAAGTAAAAAAATGCCTGCTACCACCATTGTGCTTGAGTGGAGTAGTGCGGAGACTGGAGTGGGACCCTCTATTGCTGAGGGGAGCCACGGATGGAGCCCAAATTGGGCTGATTTACCAGTTGCGGCAACGATCACCCCGGCAAGCGGGATGCTTAGATCCATTATTTTTGATGTGGCGGCAATTTGGTGCAGTTCTCATGAGCCGAGGTTTGTTGTTATTCATACTATTGCTAGAATTAAGCCGATGTCCCCCACCCGGTTATAAAGAACGGCCTGGAGTGCGGCGTTATTGGCGTCATCTCGGGCATGTCACCAGCCGATTAGTAGGAAGGATAGGATACCTACCCCCTCTCAGCCAATGAACAGCTGGAACATATTATTTGCCGTAACCAGGACTAGTATGGCAATTAAGAAAATAAGAAGATATTTAAAGAATCGGTTTATATGCGGGTCGGAGGATATGTACCATGAGGCGAAATCCAGGATGGCTCATGTTACGTAAAGGGCCACAGGTACAAAGATCAAGGAATAGGTGTCAAACTTGAAACTAATATTAAGATCAAAGGTCGCAGTATTTATCCAAGTACAAATTGTTGCGATTTGTTCGGTGCCCTGATTTAGGTGGGTTGCCAGGGGGAAGAGGCTCAGGAAAAAGGACACTTTAACGGCTGTCTTGACATGTGTTAAGGCTCAGGTTTTTGGTAAAGGATCTGTAGAAATGGTTGTGGCCAATGGGTATAATAGTACTACAAGAATAAGTAGCAATGTTGAGGTGGCTGTTGTAGTGGTATCGAGCATAGCTACTACTTGGATTTGCGCCAAGAGTCTCTGGTTCCTAAGACCAACGGATGAACTATTATCCTTTAGAAGCGCAATTGGCGAGTGAGCCCGGGATCCAACCGGGTACATGAAGATTAGCAGTCTTCAGCGCTGCAGGCCTCTCTCGGCTGGCAAGAGGGTTTTAACATCTGTCTTCAGAATCACAATCTAATATTTTAGCTAAACTATGCCTGCACATGCTAAGGCCTCAGATTAATTCAGGCTTAGCTACGAGCATAAGAAGCGGCAGCACATGAAGTGCTACAAGGAGGTGTTCCCGGCTATGTGATGGTTCAAGGTCAAGTGCACCAGCAGAAGTGGCCCCTCGTTGGGTGGTTAGGAATATATACAAGGAGTAGCCAGCTGTGACCAAGGTACCAAGTCCTGTAAGTGCAATTGTTCAGGGGGCTCAATCAAATAGGGAATTGATAATCATTAGTTCCCCCACAAGATTAGGTAATGGGGGTAGCCCAAGATTGGCCAAGCTCCCAATAAATCACCAGGCGGATATTAATGGAAGGAGCAGTTGAAGGCCCTGGGCTAAGGTTATAGTTCGGCTGTGGGTGCGCTCATAGTTAATGTTTGCTAAGCAGAATAGTGCTGAAGAGGTGAGGCCATGGGCGATCATAAGGATAACTGCACCTGTGAGACCTCAAGGTGTTTGAACTAAAATGGCCGCAGCGACAAGCCCCATGTGACTGACTGATGAATAAGCGATTAGTGACTTGAGATCAGTCTGGCGTAAACAAATGGAGCCGGCCATAATAATTCCCCAAAGCGCCAGAATAATAAACGGGTAGTTTAGTTGAGGCGTCAGAGGGCTAAGTAGAGGGAGTATTCGGATCATACCGTAACCGCCAAGTTTGAGGAGTACTGCTGCCAGCACTATCGACCCGGCGATAGGGGCTTCTACGTGGGCTTTGGGCAGTCAAAGGTGGATCCCATACAGGGGTATTTGACTGACTAGGAAAGCTAGTATGCATGCAGCTCATCACAGCTTGTGTCCGCCCGTTAGAAGTTCTAGCGGTTGCGAGAATTGGAGTACAAACAAAGAGAGGGTGCCTGTGGTGTTAGCCATGGTAAGTAAAGCTACTAGTAGGGGTATAGAGCCCGCTAGGGTATAAAATAAGAAATATGTACCAGCTTGAATACGGTCAGGTTGATTGCCTCACCGCGTAATGATTAAAAGGGTTGGGATGAGGGTGGCCTCAAATCCAATATAGAAGAGAATTAGTTCCGTGGCTCCAAATGCCACGATCAAAAATAGTTGAAGTAGAACAAGGAGGGTAATATAGACTCGCTGTCGTGTGAGAGGCTCTGCGCTGGTGTGATTCTGGCTGGCTAGGATCATTAGGGGCAGCAGTCAGCAGGAAAGAACAATAAGGGGCGTAGAGAGTGAGTCCGCTGCAAGGTAAGGGCTTACAGGAGTCCAAGGCGTTTCTGAGGAGTCGCCTAGTCATGTTATGCTAACTAGTGCCACGCAAAAGCTTTGTGCTAGAGTAGTTGGTCAAAGTCACTTACTGTTAGAAAGCCAAGTTGTGGGGAGGAGTATTAGGGTGGGTACTAGGATCTTTAGCATTGTAAAAGGTTTAAATTTTGTAGCCGATCCGTGGCGTGGGTGCGGGCAGTAGCTACTAGCAGGCCCAGTCCTGCGCTTGCTTCACAGGCTGAGAATGTCAATAGAATCATGGGTAGTGGTGAAAAGCTTGTGCTGTCAACTTGCAAAGTCCACAAGGAAAGGGCGACGAACAGCGAGAGCATTATGCCTTCTAGGCAGAGAAGTGCTGACAGAAGATGGTGGCGGTGAAGGGCTAGTCCCGTAAGGCCTAACGTAAATCCGGCGGAGAAGGTAAAATGGGTAGGGGTCATTAGGTGGCTGCGGACTTTAACCACAAGCTCTTGAGCCGAAATCTAGAATTTTTTTTAAACTAGCCGCCTATTCAGCCCACTCCAAACCCCCTTGTACTCATTCATAGACTAATCCTAAGGTTAGTAGAACAAGTACAGCTCCGGCTCATACTAGAGTAGCGTGGGGAAATGTTAGTTGGTCCCCTCAAGGTAGGGGAAGTAATAGCGCAATTTCCAGGTCGAATAGCAGGAATAGGATGGCCACCAGGAAGAATCGTAAAGAGAAGGGGAGTCGGGCGGAGCCAATGGGGTCGAAGCCGCATTCGTAGGGGGAGAGCTTCTCTTGATCAGGTGTTAGGCTGGGTAGTCAGAAGGCTACAAGCTCTAGGATGACACATAGTGCTACAGCAATAAGAATAACTGTGGGGAGTAGATTCATCATCTTCTCTTGGATTTTAACCAAGGCCGTGTGCGTGGAAGGCACTTATACTGTGTTAATACTAAGAAGATTATGATCCCCACCAGTAGATGGAGATGTAAAGGAATAATCATACGACATCGACGAAGTGTCAATACCAGGCCGCAGCTTCGAAGCCGAAGTGATGATCTGATGTGAAGTGGTGTCGTACCTGGCGAGCAAGGCAGATGGCCAAGAAAGTTGAGCCAATAAGTACATGTAGGCCGTGGAAGCCGGTAGCCACGAAGAAAGTGCAACCGTATACGCTATCTGCAATTGTGAAAGGCGCTTCCTCATATTCTAGGGCTTGAAGGTAGGTAAAGTAACCCCCAAGGAGGATGGTTAGTGCCAGGGACTGAGTAGCTTGCTTCCGCTCCCCCTCCATAATGCTGTGGTGTGCTCACGTAACAGTCACACCTGAAGCAAGCAGCACCGCGGTATTTAGAAGGGGTACTTCGAATGGGTCAAGTGGAGTTACTCCAGCTGGGGGTCAAGAGCCTCCAAGCTCAGGGGTAGGGGCGAGGCTTGAGTGATAGAAAGCTCAAAAAAAGCCTAGGAAAAATAGTACTTCAGAGGTGATGAACAGAATTATTCCGTAGCGGAGCCCCTTTTGGACTGGGGGTGTGTGGTGGCCCTGGAATGTTCCTTCTCGGACGATGTCCCGTCATCATTGATAAACCGTGAGAACAAGGATAATGGTACCAAGGGTTATAAGGGTGTATGAGTGGAAGTGGAATCACACGGCGAGGCCTGAAGTCATTAACAGGGCAGCGACTGCGCCAGTGAGGGGCCATGGGCTGGGTGTTACTATGTGGTAGGGATGAGTTTGTGCTGACATTATACGTTTTCTTGTAAATATAGGCTTAGTAATAACACAAAGACATAAGCCTGGATTATAGCCACCGCTACCTCTAGGAGGGTAAGCAGGAAAAGTACCATGATTGTTAATACAGCTACTGTAGGTATCAAGGGGAGCAGTACGTAACCAGCGGTTGCGATCAGTTGCATTAATAAGTGGCCGGCAGTTAAATTAGCAGTTAACCGGACTCCTAAGGCTAGAGGTCGGATAAACAGGCTGATTGTTTCGATAATAATTAGCACTGGAATGAGTGCCGCGGGGGTGCCCTCTGGGAGGAGGTGGCCTAGTGCATGTGTTGGTTGATTTCACATCCCCACAATTACAGTGGCGAGCCATAATGGGAAAGCCAGGCCCATGTTGAGGGAAAGTTGTGTTGTTGGCGTAAAAGTGTAAGGGAGGAGTCCGAGCATGTTAATAGTAAGCAAGAAAACCAACAATGACGTAAATAGGGCAGCTCATTTGTGGCCTGCTTGACCCATAGGAAGTAGGAGTTGTGCAGTAAACCGGTTTATAGACCAGGTTTGAGTGGCCAAAAGGGGGTTCGGAATCCATCGATTAGTGGGGGATGGGTATAAAAGTCAGGGGAGAGCGATGGCTAAAGCCATAAGGGGGATGCCCATATAGGATGGGGATGCAAACTGGTCAAAGAAGCTTAATATCATGGTCAGTTTCAAGTTGATTTTTGGGCAGTGTACATAGGTTCTACCTGAGGGGGGTTAGGCTCAGAATGTTTTAAAATCTTTCCGGGAAGGATGATTAAAAAAACCAGCCATGAGAACAGTAGGATTATAAATCACGGGGCGGGGTTGAGTTGAGGCATGTCGCAAAGGGTGGGCGTTAAACACCAATTTCCAGATTAAAAGTCTGGCGCTCTTACTTTTCAGCTTCTTAACGAGGAGTCTTGTAGCAGCATCGTAGATCAATATTCGAAACAGTCGAGCGAAGTTGATTCTACTACAATAGGTATAAAGCTGTGGTTAGCCCCGCAGATTTCGGAGCATTGTCCATAAAAGACACCGGGGCGGTCAACAATAAAGGTAGTTTGATTAAGGCGGCCTGGAATGGCGTCCACTTTTACTCCTAGTGCTGGAAGGGCTCATGAGTGAAGTACATCCTCTGAGGTAACGAGCATCCGGACAGGGGAGGTGGATGGCACAACTACACGGTGGTCAGCTTCCAGAAGACGAAATTGTCCGGGAGTTAAGTCTGATGTAGGAAGCATATAGGCGTCAAACTCCAGGTCTCCGTAGTCCGTGTATTCATAGGTTCAGTACCACTGGTGTCCGACGGCTTTCACAGTCATTTGTGGTGCGCTTACTTCATCTATTATGTAAAGAAGGCGAAGTGATGGGAGTGCAATTAAAATCAATACTACGGCGGGTAAAACCGTTCAGATCACCTCGATCTCTTGGGAATCAAGGACCAGTTTATCAGTAAATTTGGCTGTGACCATGGCACCGATGATGTATAAGACTATTGTACTAATCAGCAATACAATTATTAAGGCGTGGTCATGGAAGTGTAGAAGTTCTTCTATTAAAGGGGAGGCGGCGTCTTGGAATCCGATTTGCGATGGGTGGGCCATTTGGTGGCACGTGAGTGTTAACTCACATGTTTGTCAAGGACAAAGTTTTATAACTTGTGCTGGGAGGGGGTGAGTCTTAGTCTAACTGTGTTTGAACGAAGGCTGGCTCCTCAAAGGTGTGGTAAGGAGGGGGGCAGCCGTGTAGTCATTCAATGTTGGTAGCAACTAAGTCAACCGAAAGAACCTCTCGCTTAGCGCTGAATGCTTCTCAGATAATGAATAGGAACATAATGACCGCAACAAGGGAAACAAGGGAGCCAATTGAGGAGATGGTATTTCATAGTGTATAGGCGTCGGGGTAATCCGAGTATCGTCGTGGCATCCCTGCTAGACCCAGGAAATGTTGGGGGAAGAAGGTGAGGTTAACACCTGCAAACATGACTCCAAAGTGGATCTTTGTTCAGGCTGAGTGGAGCGTATACCCGGTGAAGAGGGGGAATCAGTGGACAAATCCCGCAACGATTGCGAAAACAGCCCCCATAGATAATACGTAGTGGAAGTGGGCAACAACGTAATAGGTATCGTGAAGCACGATATCTAGGGATGAGTTGGCCAGGACAATTCCTGTAAGTCCTCCGACGGTAAACAAGAAAATGAAGCCTAGGGCTCACAGCATTGGAGTTTCTCATTTGATGTCTCCGCCGTGCAGGGTTGCAAGTCAGCTGAAGACCTTCACCCCTGTTGGGATGGCAATAATTATCGTAGCAGAGGTAAAATAGGCTCGAGTGTCTACGTCCATTCCTACGGTAAACATGTGATGAGCTCATACAATGAAGCCTAATAGGCCGATTGCCATCATAGCTCAAACCATGCCCATGTAGCCGAAAGGTTCCTTCTTGCCTGCGTAGTAGGCCACAATGTGCGAAATTATCCCGAAACCTGGTAGGATAAGAATATAGACCTCAGGGTGTCCGAAGAACCAAAACAAGTGTTGATAAAGAATTGGGTCACCTCCCCCGATAGGGTCGAAGAAGGTGGTATTTAGGTTACGGTCTGTTAGGAGCATAGTAATGCCGGCTGCAAGAACGGGTAGGGAGAGTAGGAGAAGTACCGCTGTAATGAGGACGGCTCATACGAACAGAGGGGCTTGGTACATGGACATCGCGGCTGGTTTCATGTTAACGATCGTGGTGATGAAGTTAATGGCGCCTAGAATAGACGAGATACCAGCTAGGTGGAGGGAAAAGATTGTTAGGTCGACGGAAGCGCCGGCGTGGGCGAGGTTCCCGGCCAGGGGTGGATAAACAGTCCATCCTGTGCCTGCTCCAGCTTCTACACCGGAGGATGCTAGGAGAAGGAGGAAAGAGGGTGGAAGTAGCCAGAAGCTCATGTTGTTCATGCGGGGGAAAGCCATGTCTGGGGCCCCCACCATGAGAGGAATTAGTCAGTTACCAAACCCCCCAATCATAATTGGTATAACCATGAAGAAGATTATTACGAACGCGTGGGCTGTAACAATAACATTGTAGATCTGGTCGTCGCCCAGTAAAGCACCGGGCTGGCTAAGCTCTGCTCGAATTAGCAGGCTAAGCGCAGTGCCAACTATTCCAGCTCAAGCACCGAATACGAGATAAAGGGTGCCGATATCTTTGTGGTTAGTGGAGAAAAATCAGCGTAATACGGCCACGGGTCAGTAGGTTAGACAGATGCTCGCGGGTTTGGGCGCTTAGCTGTTAACTAAGATTTTGCAGGATCGAGGCCTGCCTGTCTAGAAGTGGCAAGGGCTGGGAGACTCTCACTCCCGTTAGGGGCTTTGAAGGCCCCTGGTTTGGTCGATCCTAAGCCCTTAGGGGGTAAGAAGAGCTGTTACTCCTGGCATGATTGGTAATAGTCCGAGGGTTGCTCCGGAGAAAAGCGCTAGGGGAAAAGCTAACTGACAGGATGAGAAGCGTCACGACGAAGTCGTAACAAGGTTATTTGGAGGTATGGTGAGGGTCATAGCATAAGACAAGCGAAGGTAGAAGTAAAGGCTGAGGAGGGCAGTTAGGGCTGCAATGGTAGTAATCATGATCAGGTTGTTTTTTGTCATCTCAAACATAATCAGCCATTTGGGCATAAAACCAGTTAATGGTGGGAGTCCTCCTAGCGATAACAGTATCAGCGGGGTAATAGCTGCCAAGACCGGCGCCTTGGTTCACGAAAGGCTGAGCTGATTAACTGTGGTAGAGTAACTTGTTTTAAACAGAAGGAAGACTGATGATGTCATTGCAAAATAAGTAAAGAGAGTAAGGATTGTAAGAGAGGGCATAAACTGTAGCACAAGGGCTATTCAGCCCAGGTGCGCAATAGAGGAGTAGGCGAGAACCTTTCGGAGTTGTGTCTGGTTTAACCCTCCCCAACCCCCAATGAGGGTTGAAAGAATGCCCATCACTAGAAGAGGTGTTGAGGTTACAGGACTTTGCAGCTGGGTAAGAAGGGCGAAGGGTGCAAGTTTTTGCCAAGTAGAAAGAATAAGTCCGGTGTTTAAATCCAGTCCCTGAAGTACTTCAGGTAGTCAGGAGTGGACTGGGGCCAGGCCGATTTTAAGTGCCAATGCTATGACAGCGATAACAAGTGCGGCGGGATGGGAGAGTTCCGAGATCCCCCATTGACCGGTTATTCAGGCGTTGGTTGTGCTGGCAAAGAGAAGGGCTGCTGCTGCGGTAGCCTGGGTGAGGAAATATTTGGTTGCGGCTTCGACTGCCCGAGGGTGGTGGTGTTGAGCTATTAGTGGGAGGATGGCGAGCGTGTTGATCTCCAGTCCTATTCAAGCTAATATTCAATGAGAGCTAGCGAAAGTGAGGGTGGTGCCCAACCCCAGGGTTATGAGGAGTGCTGAAAGAATATATGGATTCATTGGTAAGAGCAGGGAGTTTAGCCCGCATATCTGGGGTATGGGCCCAAAAGTTTTCCTTTAACTTATCTTACCTTAGGCTCGGATGCTCTTGCAGGGTGAGAGACCGGCGGGACTTTAACCCGCATGCTATACTCTATCAAAGTAATCCTTTAATCAGGCACGGTGTCACTTTACATGGGCGGTAAGGAGCCTGCGGCGATAGGGAGCGCCAGGTGCCAAAGGAGGAGTCCTAATGCCAGAGGGAGGAAAGCTTTCCAGATAAGGTGTATTAGCTGATCATAGCGGAAGCGTGGGAAGGCTGCTCGAATTCAGAGGAATACGACGGCCATAAATGCCAGTTTCAACATAATTTTACCCGTTGCTGCAGCAGGTATTGAGTGGTGGGAGGTAGATCCTAGAAAGAGGATGGCAGTAAGTGCATTCATGAATAGGATATTGGCATATTCTGCCAGGAAGAAGAGGGCGAAGGGACCCCCGGCATATTCTACATTGAAACCAGAAACTAGCTCAGATTCCCCCTCCGCCAGGTCAAAAGGGGACCGATTAGTCTCAGCAATGGTCGACACGACTCATATGGCTGCTAGGGGTCAGGTTGGGAAAAGAAGCCAGATATTTTCTTGGGCGGTAGCGAACACTTGAAGGGAAAATGTGCCGGTAAAAATAATAATGGAGAGGAGGATTAACCCTAGGCTTACTTCATACGAGATCGTTTGCGCTACGGCTCGGAGTGCTCCAACAAGGGCATATTTGGAGTTGGAAGCCCAACCGGAGCCAAGGATAGAGTAAACCGCTAGGCTAGACATCGCCAAAATGAAGAGGATGCTTAGGTTTAAATCAGCAAGGGGTTGAGGGAGGGGAAGGGGGGCTCATAGGGTGAGCGCTAGGGTCAAGGCAAGGAGGGGGGTTGCCAAAAACAGAATTTGGGAGGAAGTAGATGGTCGGACAGGCTCTTTTGTGAATAACTTGACACCATCGGCGATGGGTTGAAAGATACCGTAAGGGCCTACTATATTGGGTCCCTTACGAAGCTGTATGTAGCCTAGAATCTTGCGCTCGATGAGTGTAAGGAAAGCTACTGCCAGCAGTACTAGTCCGATAATAATTAAAGGGTTAAGCACATGCGTTAAAACATCACTAATTTTTACCATAGTTGGAGAAAGGATTTGAACCTTTGTAGAAGGATCTTAGGACCTGTGCTTAACCGGGCTCTGCCACTCCAGCATACTATTTTCTATAATAGGAGGATTCATCCCCTGTCCCGGTTTATTCAAGTTCACCGGAGGTGGGCGGGGCGTGCCTTTAGCAGGGGCCCCCTCTCTTCGGTCCTTTCGTACTAGAAGAAAGCCTGTTCATAGATAGAAACTGACCTGGATTGCTCCGGTCTGAACTCAGATCACGTAGGACTTTAATCGTTGAACAAACGAACCCTCAATAGCGGTTGCACCATTAGGATGTCCTGATCCAACATCGAGGTCGTAAACCCCCTTGTCGATATGGGCTCTAGAAGGGGATGGCGCTGTTATCCCTGGGGTAACTTGGTTCGTTGATCGGTATAGTCCGGATCACTTTGAGTCGAAAGTTTCGCTAGCTAGAGCCGAGGCTCTTACTTTGAGGAGTAGGGTTATGTGTTTTTGGTTAAATTCCTGCAGAGTTCCCTGTCCGCTTGGGGGTTGTTTTTACCCCATGGTCACCCCAACCGAAGGCCTAGTCTTAGTACTCACTTAGTTTCTAGTTTGCGTTAAGTGCTTATTAACATGAGCTTTGCTTAGGTCTTAAGCTCCACAGGGTCTTCTCGTCTTATGTGGAGATCCCCGCTTCTGCACGGGGAGATCAATTTCATTGACTGGAAAAAGGAGACAGCTGAGCCCTCGTTTATCCTTTCATACAGGTCTTCATTTAAAAGACAAGTGATTGCGCTACCTTAGCACGGTCAAAATACCGCGGCCGTTAAACATAATGTCACTGGGCAGGTTGGACCTCTTATTCTATGTTAATTGCAAGAGGCGATGTTTTTGGTAAACAGGCGAGGCTTAAGTTTGCCGAGTTCCTTCTTAATCCCTTTTGTCTTTCCTTTGGGCACTCCAGTGTGGGTTAAACGGGGAGGTGTATGTATGAGTGCTTTTCTAGTCGCTCAGGCAGATATCATTACCCTCTGCTGTTGGGTCCGTTAATTTTCGGTGGTTTGTCCGTTCTGGTATACACGTGTGCTGGGAGAAGCCCTTATGGCTTCTTATTACTCATACTAGCATGATCTTCTCTACTTCAAGTAGAGGGGTTCAATACAAAGTTGGGGTTTCGGGGATATCTATAGGTATAATGGGGGGGGGGGGGTTCCTGCTCGAGCTTCGACGCTTTCTGCTTAGGTGGCTGCTCTTAGGCCCACTAGGGCAGAGTCCCCTGCAAATTATAATCCTTAACCTCCATTAAAAAGTTGTTTCTTTCCTCGAAGGGGCTGTACCCCTTTCGAGTAACTTCTCCTTCCTTCTTTAGGTCAAGGGGCGAGTGCCAGCTAGATCAAAAAATGGGGAGAGCTGAACTTATATTCATGTCTTGGACAACCAGCTATCACTAGGTTCGGTAAGCTTGTCACTTCTACCCGACGATCTTCCCACTCTTTTGCCACAGAGACGGGTTTGCCCTATAATAGGCTGTCGTGGGGTAGCTCACCTAGTTTCGGGGCGACAGACTATGGTCCCTCTTGCCTGCTCTTACTGGCTAGCCCATGATGCAAAAGGTACAAGGGTTTAGCTTTGCTTTAAGGCACTTTACTGTTCTCTTTAAGCTCTCTTTCAGCTTTCCCTTGCGGTACTTGTTCTATAGCTCTATTGGTCCGTTTTCGTCACCTGTACTAGGGAGGAAAAATGTTTTAACTGTTTGTGATTGGTGCGTTGGGGTTTATTAACATGGTTGTTGTGGGTGGGTGGACAGGCTAGCTTTTAGGTGTCAGGGCGACCTGGTTTGCACAGGTGACTTCTTAGTGTAAGGGAGACGCTATTCTTACTTAGCTACGCTCTGTATTATCCAAGCACACCTTCCGGTACACTTACCATGTTACGACTTTCCTCTCCTGGTGCGTATAAGGGCTTTTAGTTAAAATAGTTTTAATGCTCGGCGAGGGTGACGGGCGGTGTGTGCGCGCTTCAGGGCCGGTTTCAGTGGGGCACTCTGTTCCCCATTTACTACTAAATCCTCCTTCAGCTTTGTGTTTCAACAAAACATTCGTATTTGCTTAGGTTAAGCAAGTGTAGCCCATCTCTTCCCCTCTCATGCACTACACCTCGACCTGACGTTTAGGGCTTTACCAGTTATGCATACTATTATTCCTTCTCAGGGTAGGCTGACGGCGGCGGTATATAAGTGGGCTAGGCGAGAGAGGGTGAGGTTGAACGGGGGTCATCGGTTACAGGACAGGCTCCTCTAGGGGGGTTTAAAGCACCGCCAAGTCCTTTGGTTTTTAGACTAATGTCCGTAGTTTCCAGGCGGAATAAAATGGTTAAATTCATTCAATGTTTAAGACTGAGCATAGTGGGGTATCTAATCCCAGTTTGTACCTCAGCTTTCGTGGCGTCGGGTGTTATAAAGTCACTTTCGTGGGTGATTTTCAGGGCTCCGAGGCAGCGTGCAACGGTCTTGGAGTCTTTCTTCTTTAGTTTTAATGGGCCCCTAACCACTCTTTACGCCGTTTTTGTCAACTTGAGCTGTCCGTGTAACCGCGGTGGCTGGCACGGACTTTACCAGCCCTATTAGTCATGACTGAGTAAAGCTTTCGCTTATGGCTTAAGGTCTATCACTGCTGAATACCCTTGGGGGTGTGGCTAAACAAGGTGTCTTGGGCTGAGGTGTTATTACCTGGGTTTGTGCCTGATACCTGCTCCGTGTCACCTAAGAGGTGAGCATGGGAATCCTCACAGGGGTGCGGATACTTGCATGTGTAATTCTAACTAGAGTTGACATCAAGGCCAGGACCAAACCTTTATGCTCCCGGAGCTTTTTACAGTTCATCTTAACATCTTCAGTGTTATGCTTTATTTAAGCTACGGTTGC